AAAAATAAGCTAAACTTAAGCTTTTGGGCTCATACCTCAAATATAAAGAATTTCTTTTTTTTAATAAAGTGCCTGATTAAAGGATTATTCTGATAGGATAAATTAAGTAGTTTTCTACCTTTATTATATTTTATAGAATTAAACTATAACTGACAATATCAAAAATTATCGTGCATCTTACACTAAAATATAATTTAAACAATATAGAAATTAAAATTCTTTTTAATAAAATTTATTATTTTAAATTTTTTTTCTAATTAATTCTAATAAAATATTTTTTTTATTTATTTTATTTTTTAGAACCTTTATTTCTATTTCATCAAACTCTTGAATTGGATGCTGAATTGGAATAGAAATTAATTTATTAAGATTTATCCCCCTAATTTCAAATTCTTCTAATTTAATAAGCTCTGAAGCTTCTCTGAAATATTTTCTTACACAATCTATCGCCTCTATTAATTTTTTATTTATTATTTTATTTAAATTAATTTTAATTCAAAATTTTGAACTTAATAATCCTTTAATTTCAATAATTATTAATTCTTCTCTTTTAATAAAAATAGGATCTGCACCTTTTCATTTCTGATTCCCTAATATTATTGAAGGATTATCTTGATTTAATAATTTTATTTTAATAACATGACAAAAAATTACCCCCATAATTTTATTATCTTATTATTTTAATAAAAATTTTTTATATTTAATAATTATTTTAAATATTTTAATTGGAGCTATCGGAGGATTAAATCAAACCTCATTACGTAAATTAATAGCTTTTTCTTCTATCAACAATTTAGGATGAATAATTTTTTCTATTATAATCAGAGAAAATTTATGATTAATATATTTTTTAATATATTCTTTTTTAATTAGAATTATATGTTTTTTATTTTATATTTTAAATATATTTTTTATTAATCAATTATTTATTAATAATATTAATTTTATAATTAAAATAAATTTATTAATTAATTTTCTTTCTTTAGGAGGTTTACCCCCATTTTTAGGATTTCTTCCTAAATGAATTATTATTAATTTTTTAATAATCAATAAATTATATTTATTAACTATTATTTTTATTTTAAGAAGATTAATTATTATTTTTTTTTATATTCGAATTATTTATTCTTGTTTTATATTTAATTATTTAAAAATAAAATGATTTAAAATCTCACTTAAAAATAATTACATATTCCATATTAATTTATTTTCTATTATTTCAATTTTAGGAATAATTCTTAGAACTTTTTTATATTTATAGATAAGGTTTTAAGTTAAATAAACTAATAATCTTCAAAATTATTTATAAAGATATATTTATATTCTTTAAGCCTTAATATATAAATATATATTTACCTTAAAATTTGCAATTTTATATCATATTTGACTATAAGACTAAAATTAATTTTATTAATAAAAAAGAAATATTTCTTGTTAATAAATTTACAATTTATCGCTTAAATCTCAGCCATTTTATTTTGCGAAAATGACTTTATTCAACAAATCATAAAGATATTGGAACATTATATTTTATTTTTGGAATTTGATCAGGAATAGTTGGAACTTCTTTAAGTTTACTTATTCGAGCTGAATTAGGAAACCCAGGATCATTAATCGGAGATGATCAAATTTATAATACTATTGTAACAGCTCATGCTTTTATTATAATTTTTTTTATAGTTATACCTATTATAATTGGAGGATTTGGAAATTGATTAATCCCCTTAATATTAGGAGCCCCTGATATAGCTTTCCCCCGAATAAATAATATAAGATTTTGATTATTACCCCCATCTTTAACCCTTCTTATTTCGAGAAGTATTGTAGAAAATGGAGCAGGAACAGGTTGAACCGTTTACCCCCCCCTCTCTTCTAATATTGCTCACAGAGGGAGCTCCGTAGATTTAGCTATTTTTTCCCTTCATTTAGCTGGTATTTCCTCTATTATAGGAGCAATTAATTTTATCACAACAATTATTAACATACGATTAAATAATCTTTCTTTTGATCAAATACCTCTATTTATTTGAGCAGTAGGAATTACTGCTTTCTTACTTTTACTTTCATTACCAGTACTTGCTGGAGCAATTACAATACTTTTAACAGATCGAAATTTAAATACCTCATTTTTTGATCCTGCAGGAGGGGGAGATCCAATTTTATATCAACATTTATTTTGATTTTTTGGACATCCTGAAGTTTACATTTTAATTTTACCTGGTTTTGGAATAATTTCTCATATTATTTCTCAAGAAAGAGGAAAAAAAGAAACTTTTGGTTGCTTAGGAATAATTTATGCTATAATAGCTATTGGACTATTAGGATTTATTGTTTGAGCTCATCATATATTTACAGTAGGAATAGATATTGATACTCGTGCATATTTTACCTCAGCAACAATAATTATTGCTGTACCAACAGGAATTAAAATTTTTAGATGACTTGCAACACTACATGGAACACAAATTAATTACAGTCCTTCAATATTATGAAGATTAGGATTTGTTTTTTTATTTACAGTAGGAGGATTAACTGGAGTTATCTTAGCTAATTCTTCTATTGACATTACATTACATGACACATATTATGTTGTTGCTCATTTTCATTATGTTCTTTCAATAGGAGCTGTCTTTGCCATTATTGGAGGATTTATTCATTGATACCCCCTTTTTACTGGACTATCTCTAAATCCATTTTTACTAAAAATTCAATTTTTCATTATATTTATTGGAGTAAATTTAACTTTTTTTCCTCAACATTTTTTAGGATTAGCAGGTATACCTCGACGTTATTCTGACTATCCTGATTCATATATTTCATGAAATATTATTTCTTCTTTAGGATCTTATATCTCTTTATTAGCAGTAATAATAATATTAATTATTATCTGAGAATCAATAATTTCTCAACGAATTACTTTATTCTCTTTAAATATAACATCATCAATTGAATGATATCAAAATCTACCCCCTGCTGAACATTCCTATAATGAACTTCCTATTTTAAGAAACTTCTAATATGACAGATTATATGTAATGGATTTAAACCCCATTTATAAAGGTATATCCTTTTTTTAGAATTTATTAAAAATTTACTAAATAATATAATAATGGCAACATGATCTAATCTTAATCTCCAAAATGGAGCTTCCCCTTTAATAGAACAAATTATCTTTTTTCATGATCATACTTTAATTATTTTATTAATAATTACTATTTTAGTAGGATATTTAATAATAAATTTATTTTTTAATAAATATATTAATCGATTCTTATTAGAAGGACAAATAATTGAACTAATTTGAACTATTTTACCAGCAATTACATTAATTTTTATTGCTTTACCCTCCTTACGATTACTTTATTTATTAGATGAACTTAATAATCCCTTAATGACATTAAAATGCATTGGGCACCAATGATATTGAAGATATGAATATTCAGACTTTTCTAATATCGAATTTGATTCTTATATAATCCCCTCAAATGATCTTTCCCCCAATAATTTTCGTCTATTAGATGTAGACAATCGAATTATTTTACCAATAAATAATCAAATTCGTATTATAGTTACAGCAACAGATGTAATTCATTCATGAACTATCCCTTCTTTAGGTGTAAAAGTAGATGCCAATCCTGGTCGTTTAAATCAAACTAACTTTTTCATTAATCGCCCAGGTCTTTTCTATGGACAATGTTCAGAAATTTGCGGAGCAAATCATAGATTTATACCTATTGTTATTGAAAGTATCTCAATTAAAAATTTCATTAATTGAATTAATAACTATTACTCATTAGATGACTGAAAGTAAGTAATGGTCTCTTAAATCATTTTATAGTAAATTAACAATTACTTCTAATGAATTTATCTTTTTAATTATATATATATATATATATATATATATATAAAGAATTAGTTAAACTTATAACATAAATATGTCAAATTTAAATTATTATATTTATAATATTCTTTTATTCCTCAAATAATACCAATTAACTGAATTATCTCTTTTATTTTTTTCATCATTACTTTTTTAATTTTTAATATAATAAATTATTATATTTTAAATTTTAATCTTAATAATCAAATTAATTTTTCATCTTCTTCAACCCAAAAAAACTATAAAAAATCTTTTCTAATTAAAAATCTAAATTGAAAATGATAAGTAATTTATTCTCAATTTTTGACCCCTCAACAAATCTTTTAAATATCCCATTTAATTGAATTAGAACCTTTTTAGGACTATTATTTATCCCTTATTCTTTTTGATTAATCCCTAACCGTCATTTTTTTTTATGAAATCTTATTTTAAATAAACTTCATAATGAATTTAAAACCTTATTAAAAAATAATTACTTTAATGGATCTACTTTTATTTTTATTTCTTTATTTTCTTTTATTTTATTTAATAATTTTTTAGGGTTATTCCCATATATTTTTACAAGAACAAGCCATTTAACTTTAACTTTATCTATTTCATTACCTTTATGACTAAGATTTATATTATATGGATGATTAAATAATTATCAACATATATTTGCTCATATAATCCCTCAGGGAACTCCATCTATTCTTATACCTTTTATAGTTTTAATTGAATCAATTAGAAATATTATCCGACCAGGAACATTAGCTGTTCGATTAACAGCTAATATAATTGCGGGACACTTATTAATAACACTATTAAGAAGAACAGGACCAAATATGTCATCATTTTTTATTTTAATGTTAATTATTATTCAAATTTTACTATTAATTTTAGAATCAGCAGTTGCAATTATTCAATCTTATGTAATTGCTATTTTAAGAACCTTATATTCTAGAGAAGTAAATTAATTTTAATAATGAAAACAATAACTTTTAATCATCCATACCACTTAGTCGATTATAGTCCATGACCTTTAACAGGCGCAATAGGTGTTTTAACCTTAGTAACAGGAATAGTAAAATGATTTCATAATTACAACATAAATTTATTACTCTTAGGATATATTATTACTATTTTAACAATATATCAATGATGACGAGATGTAAGACGAGAAGGAACTTATCAAGGAAAACATACTATTTTAGTTACAAAAGGATTACGTTGAGGAATAATTTTATTTATTGTATCTGAAATCCTTTTTTTTATCTCTTTTTTTTGAGCTTTTTTTCATAGAAGATTATCCCCAAATATTGAAATTGGAGCTATTTGACCTCCTTTAAGAATTATCCCATTTAATCCCTTTCAGATTCCTCTTCTCAATACTATTATTTTAATCAGATCTGGAGTAACAGTAACTTGAGCTCATCATGCTTTAATAGAAAATAACTACTCTCAAATAAATCAAAGTATATTTATTACTATTAGATTAGGAATTTATTTTACTATTTTACAAGCCTATGAATATTTAGAAGCTTCTTTTTCTATTGCAGATAGAATTTATGGTTCAACTTTTTTTATAGCAACAGGATTCCATGGTATTCATGTTATTATTGGAACTTTTTTTTTATTTATTTGTTTTTTACGACATATAAATAACCATTTCTCTAAAAACCATCACTTTGGTTTTGAAGCAGCAGCTTGATACTGACATTTTGTAGATGTTGTATGACTTTTTCTCTATATTACAATTTACTGATGAGGTAATTAACTATTTATATAATATATTTAGTATATTTGACTTCCAATCAAAAAGTTTAAATTTTTTAATATAAATAATTATTTTATTAATTTACATATCAATATTAATCATAATTATCTCAAATATTATAATATTTTTATCAATTATTCTATCCAAAAAATCATTTAGAGATCGAGAAAAATCTTCACCCTTTGAATGTGGATTTGACCCTAAATCTATAGCCCGAATTCCCTTTTCTTTACATTTTTTTTTAATTACAGTAATTTTTTTAATTTTCGATGTTGAAATTGCTTTAATTTTACCAATTATCTTAACATTTAAAATAGTAAATTTTATTTATTGAACTAAAATTAGCTTATTTTTTATTATTATCTTATTATTAGGACTATATCATGAATGAAATCAAAATATATTAACTTGAACTAATTAAAAATTATAAGTTTTAAGGATTATAGTTTAAATAAAACTTTTGATTTGCACTCAAACAATATTGAAGCTTCAATTTATCTTAATTAATTAAAATTTTAATTAAATTAAATTATAATATTAATTAAAAACAAATAAGAAGCAATATTTTGCATTTAATTTCGACTTAAAAGAAAGAGTATTTTACTCCTTATTTATTTAATTGAAACCAAAAAGAGGTATATCACTGTTAATGATAATATTGAATAAAAATTCCAATTAAATTCCTAGAAATATAAATTAAGTAAAGCTGCTAACTTTATTTTTAGTGATTAAATATTCATTAATATTTCTTTATTTTTCTTAATAATATTTATATAGTTTAAAAATAAACATTACATTTTCATTGTAAAAATAAAATTTTAATATTTTTATAAATATTTCTTTTTTTTATTATATTATTATTATATATAATATATATATATATATATATATATATATATTATTTAAAAATTTAAATAATTTCCTTAATATCTTCAATATTATGCTCTTAACTATAAGCTATTTAAATATCTTAAAATAATAAAAAATATAATAATTATTAAAATTCATAAAATAAATCTAAATAAATAAATTTTAAAATTATTTATTTGATAAAAACTATAAAAAATAGAATAATTTTTTAAAATAATTATAATCCCCTGACCTCTATAAAATTCTCTTCAACCTAAATCAATATTTTTATATAATTTCTGACTAAAATTTAAAAAAAAAAAAATTAACCCATAAGTAGATAAAAAAGGCATAAATCACATTAAACATAAAAATGTACTTATATTATAAGCTATAAAAAACTTATTTAAACTATAAATTTTTATATTTCTAATAAAATATCCTAATAACCCCCCCACAAAACTTACGTAAAAAACTATTAATTTCAAACTCACAGGCAAATAAAGTATATATGGATAAGAAAAAATCATTCAACTTAAAAAGCTTCCACTTAAAATTCTTATAAATAATAACATAAATATACTTTTTAATATAATAAAATCTTCATCATAAAGATTATAAATACATAACAAATTAAAATCATTAATTATAGTATATATTAATAAACGAAAACTATAAAATATAGTTAAACCTGTTGAAATATAATATAAAATAAAAACTACTATATTTAAATTTCTAAAACTTACTATTTCTAAAATTAAATCCTTAGAATAAAACCCAGCTAAAAAAGGAATTCCACATAAAGCCATATTAGAAATATTTAAACATAAAGAAGTTAAAGGAATATATAAACTAATACCCCCTATATAACGAATATCTTGAATATCATTTATTATATGAATAATTACACCCGCACATATAAATAATAAAGCTTTAAATATAGCATGAGTTAACAAATGAAAAAAAGCTAAATCAGAAAATCCCATACTTAAAATTCTTATTATTAATCCTAATTGACTTAATGTTGATAAAGCAATAATTTTTTTTAAATCAAACTCATAATTAGCAGAAATACCAGCTATAAATATAGTTAAAATAGAAATTAAAAGTAAAAATTTTATAATTAATATATCGACTAATAAAAAATTAAACCGAATTAAAAGATAAACTCCCGCTGTAACTAAAGTAGAAGAATGAACTAGAGCAGAAACAGGAGTGGGAGCTGCCATAGCTGCCGGCAATCAAGATCTAAATGGAATTTGAGCTCTTTTAGTTATTGCAGCTATAACAATTATAATCCCAACTAATATTATTACATAATCATTCTTCATAAAATTTAAATAAAAAATATAATTTCAACTTCCATAATTTAACATTCATGAAATAACTATTAAAATTAAAACATCCCCAATACGATTAGATAAAGCAGTTAATATACCAGCATTATAAGATTTTAAATTTTGATAATAAATCACTAAACAATAAGAAACCAGCCCTAACCCATCTCAACCTAATAAAATTCTAATTATATTTGGGCTAATAATTAATAAAATCATTGAAAAAACAAATAAAATAACTAAATTCATAAATCGAACCAAATTTAATTCTGAACTTATATATCTTTTTCTATAAAAAATAACAACAGATGAAATTAAAGAAACAAATATTATAAACAATAAAGACATTCAATCTAATAAAATAGACATAACAACTCTAGTCGAATTAACCGTAATAATTTCTCATTCTAAAAATAAAATTAAATTAGTTATAATAAAATAAATTATAAAAATAAAATTCAATATTCTAAAAATAAATAAAAAAAAAAAAAAATTAAAACAAATAAAATTAAACTTATTAAAAATAATTTAAAATGAAAATTTCATATTTTTGATACCACAAATCAATATTTTTATTAAATTATTTAAATATTAACTCCTTTAAACCCAAAATATAAAATAATCTACCTTTATAATTATTATATTTAAAGGCAATCAATGTAATATTAACAATAAATATTCTCGAGAAACTCCTGAATAAAAACTATATAATCCTATATAAAATTTTCCATGTTGTCTATAAGAATATAAATATAAACTATAACCAGCTCTGAAAAAAGAAATTATTATTAAAACTAACATTAAAAATCAAGATCAACTTAATAAACTATTTAATAAACTAATTTCACCCATTAAATTTAAAGAAGGAGGAGCCGCTATATTTGAAGATATTAATAAAAATCATCATAAACTTATTGACGGCATAAAATTTATTATCCCCTTATTAATATAAAAACTACGACTATGTAAACGCTCATAATTAATATTTGCTAAACAAAATATTCCTGAAGAACATAAACCATGTCCAATTATTAATAAATAAGAACCCATAAACCCCCAATAATTTATAACTATAATTCCCCCAATAACTATACTTATATGAGCAACAGAAGAATAAGCAATTAAAGATTTGATATCTACTTGACAAAAACACTTCAAACTAATATAAAATCCCCCAACTAAACTAATAATTACTCAAAAATAATTTAATTTCAAATTAACTCCTTGTAAAAAAATTATAACTCGTAATAAACCATAACCACCCAGTTTTAACATAATTCCAGCTAAAATTATAGACCCAGAAACAGGGGCCTCAACATGAGCTTTTGGTAATCATAAATGAACAAAATATATAGGTATTTTAACTAAAAAAGCCCCAATTATAATAATGTATAAAATAATATAATCTAAACTTATAAATTTTAAAAAATAAATTATAAGACAATTATAATTATTAAAAATAAAAAAAATACCCATTAATAAAGGTAAAGAAGCAAATAATGTATAAAATAATAAATATATCCCAGCTTGTAAACGTTCAGGTTGATAACCTCAACCAACAATTAATAATAAAGTTGGAATCAATCTTCCCTCAAAAAATAAATAAAATATAAATAAATTTATAACTCTAAAAGTCATATATAATATAATTAATAAAAAAATAATATTAAATAAAAAAAAACTAATATAAAAATTTAATTTAAATAAATTTTCTCTTGCTATAATTATTAAACTACAAATTCAAATTCTAAGTAAAATTAAACCAAAAGACAAAACATCACAAGAAAATATATAACTAATATTATTAAAACCTCAAACTATTAATATTAAATTTATAAATATAAATATTATTAAAAATAACAACATTTGAACCATTCAAAATATATTTTTTATAAAACATAAAGGAACTATAAAAATTAATATAAATAAAAATTTTATCATTAAATTATTTTATATTAATAACTAATTAATTTATAATAATCTAAAACTCTGAAAATAATCATTTCCATGAGTTCGAATCATAGAAACTAAAATAGATAATCCTAAACACCCCTCACAAACAGAAAAAACTAAAAAAACTATTAATATATATATATCATAATTAATAAATCTTAAACTAAATAATAATAAAAAAAAAATCCCTAAAACTATAAATTCTAAACTTAATAATACAATTAATAAATGTTTATTTTTTGATACAAAAATTAAATTACCTATAAAAAATATTACAATATATACTAATATTATATTAAAAATTATCATTAATTAATTTCTATAAATATAAAAATAAATACTATTTAAAATGTTTTTATAGTTTAATTAAAACATTGGTCTTGTAAATCAAAATTAAGAATCTTTCTTTAAAAACTTCAAAGAAAAAGAAATTCTTTATCTATAATCTCCAAAATTATTATTTTTTTAAACTATTCTTTGAATTTGAAATAACAAAACTAAGATTATCATTAATAATAATTATAATATCTTTAATTATATATTTTATTAATCACCCACTAACAATAGGATTAATAATTTTAATTCAAACACTAATTACCTGCCTTTTAACTGGAATAATTATTAGATCTTACTGATTCTCATATATCTTATTTTTAACTTTTTTAGGAGGATTATTAGTTTTATTCATTTATGTCTCAAGAATTGCCTCCAATGAAATATTTCTCCTATCTAAAACTATAAAAATAATTAGTATTTTAAGAATTATTTTAATAATAATTATCCCAATCATATTTAAACATAACTTAAATTGAATAAATTTAACTATTAATAAATCAGAAGAAAATAGATTACTAAATTTAATAATATTTTTTAATAATGATAATAAAATTAATATTAATAAACTCTATAATAATCAAATATCTATATTAATAATAATGTTAATTATTTATTTATTTATTACTTTAGTTGCAGTAGTAAAAATTACAAATATTTTTTATGGTCCATTACGTTCATCAATAAATTAACAAATGATAAACAATTACAAATCAATTCGAAAAACTCACCCCATTATAAAAATCATTAATGGATCATTAATTGACTTACCCACCCCTTCTAATATTTCCATATGATGAAACTTCGGATCTTTATTAGCTCTATGTTTAATTATTCAAATTATTACTGGATTATTCCTTACCATATATTATACTGCTAATATTGAAATAGCATTTTATAGAATCAATTATATTTGTCGAAATGTAAATTATGGATGATTAATTCGTACTATTCATGCTAACGGAGCCTCTTTTTTTTTTATTTGTATTTACTTTCATATCGGCCGAGGAATATATTATGAATCATTCAATTTAAAATACACTTGATTTATTGGTATTATTATTTTATTTTTATTAATAGCAACAGCTTTTATAGGATATGTATTACCTTGAGGACAAATATCTTTTTGAGGAGCAACAGTAATTACAAATCTTTTATCAGCAATTCCCTATCTAGGAACAATATTAGTTAATTGAATTTGAGGAGGATTTGCTGTAGATAATGCAACTCTAACTCGATTTTATACTTTCCACTTTTTACTACCTTTTATTTTAACAATAATAACTATAATTCATTTATTATTCCTACATCAAACAGGATCTAACAATCCATTAGGATTAAATAGAAATTTAGATAAAATTCCTTTCCACCCATTCTTCTCCTTTAAAGACTTAATTGGATTTATCATTTTACTAATAAGATTAATCTTATTAACCTTAATCAATCCATATTTATTAGGAGACCCAGATAATTTTATTCCCGCTAATCCTTTAGTTACCCCAGTTCATATTCAACCAGAATGATATTTTTTATTTGCTTATGCTATCCTACGATCTATCCCTAATAAATTAGGAGGAGTAATTGCTTTAATTATATCAATTTTAATTTTAATTATTCTTCCTTTAACTTTTAAAAAAAAAATTCAAGGAATTCAATTTTACCCCTTTAATCAAATTATATTTTGATCTTTTATTAGAATAGTGATTTTATTAACTTGAATTGGAGCTCGACCGGTTGAAGAGCCTTATATTATAACAGGACAATTATTAACTTTTTTTTATTTTATCTATTTTTTAATAACTCCTTTAATTAGAATTTACTGAGATAAAATTATCTTTAAAAACTATAATAATTATAAATTAATTAACTAATTAATGAGCTTGTAAAGCATTTGTTTTGAAAACTTAAGAAAGAAATATATATTTCTATTAATTTATACTAAAAATAATCAAAACTATATTAGAGAAATTTTAATCCCTAAAAATAAAATTAAAAAATTTAAAGAAATAGGTAAATAACTTTTTCAAGCTAAATATATTAACTTATCATAACGATATCGAGGTAAAGTACCTCGCACTCAAATAAATAAAAAAGAAACTATTGTTAACTTAAAGTAAAAAAAAAAACTTAACTCATAACCCCCTAAATAAACAACAACATATAAAAAACTTATAAATAAAATTCTTGAATATTCTGCTAAAAAAATTAAAGCAAATCCTCCACTTCTATATTCAATATTAAACCCTGAAACTAATTCTCTTTCCCCCTCAGCAAAATCAAAAGGAGTTCGATTTGTTTCAGCTAATATTGAAGATAATCAACATAAACTTAAAGGAAATATTAATAATAAAAATCAAAATAATTTTTGATAATAAAAAAAACTTATTAAATTAAAATCCATAATTATAATAATTCTAGATATAAAAATTAAAGATAATCTAACTTCATAAGAAATAGTTTGAGCAACTGCTCGCAACCCCCCTAATAAAGAATAATTTGAATTAGAAGATCATCCCGCAATTATAACTCTATAAACCCCCAAACTAGTACAACAAAAAAAAAACAAAATTCCTAAATTAAAAGTTACCATATTAAAAAAATAAGGAACTAAAACTCAAATAAATAATGATAAAATAAAACTCATAACCGGAGAAAAATAATAAATTAAATAATTAGAAAATCTAGGATAAATTTGCTCCTTAGTGAATAATTTAATAGCATCAGAAAAAGGCTGAAATAAACCTAAAATTCCTACTTTATTAGGACCTTTACGAATTTGAATATAACCTAAAACTTTACGCTCTAAAAGAGTTAAAAAAGCAACCCCAATTAAAACCCCAATAATTAAAATTAACATCCCAATAAAAATAACAATTATATCCTTAAAAAAAATGTACTATTTATATAATAAATTATACATTCATGACTTCTAAAACCATTACATTTTTTCTGCCAAAATAGTAATAATTTATTAATTATTATTATTATTTAATATATTTTCTTTAATAAAATTCAAAATTAAATAATTTAATTAAAATATTTGATCCTTTCGTACTAAAATATTTTGATTTTTAAAAGATAGAAACCAACCTGGCTTACACCGGTTTGAACTCAGATCATGTAAGATTTTAATGATCGAACAGATCAAAAACCTTGTACTTTTACATACAAATTTTATCTTAATCCAACATCGAGGTCGCAAACTTTTCTTTTTATATGAACTAAAAAAAAAAATTACGCTGTTATCCCTAAGGTAATTTAATCTTATAATCAATATAATTGGATCATATACTCACTTATTTATGAAAAATTTTTAAAAAAGTTTAGTAAATTTTTTTATCACCCCAATAAAATAATTCCTATTAATTTTAATTAAAAATTTATAAATAATTTTAATTCCTAAAAATTATAAAACTCTATAGGGTCTTCTCGTCTTTTTAAATTATTTTAACTTTTTAATTAAAAAATTAAATTCAATAATATATTTTAGAGACAGTATATATTTCATCCAATCTTTCATACAAGTCTCCAATTAAAAGACTAATGATTATGCTACCTTTGTACAGTCAAAATACTGCAGCCCTTTAATTTAAATCAGTGGGCAGATTAGACTTTAAATTATAAACAAAAAGACATGTTTTTGATAAACAAGTGAATATAAAATTTTGCCGAATTCCTTTAAAATAACTTATTTTAAAATTAAATTTAATTAAACATTTATAATAATTTTATTTATATACTAATTTTATCATATTATCTAAATTTTTATATATTAAAAAATAATTTTTTATAAAAAATTAAATTTAAAATTAAATTTTAATTATAAATAAAATTATTTATAAAAAAATATAATTTATTAACAATATAAATTATAAAAATTTTAAAAATAAAACTTAACTTATATTATAAAAATTTAATTTAAAGCTTATCCCTTAAAATATAAAATTTAAATTAAAATAAATTAAATAATAAATTTATTTTTAACTTAAATTTAAAATTAAATTTTATTCTAAAAAAACTAGATATATTTAAAAACGATTAACATTTCATTTCAAATTAATTATTTAAAATATTTATTCAACAATAACTTTATTAATTAATTATCTCTTTTAAATTCGAGAAATTTAAAAATTATAAAAAATTTTTAATAAACTCTGATACCCAAGATACAATAAATAAAATTTACTTTTAAATAAATTTAATTTTCAAAATATTTCAAAATTCTTTTACAATACTAATTAACTATAAAAATTTAAATTTTTTCTATTAAAAATACTTTAACCCCCATTAAATTATTTTTAATATTAAAATTTCTTTTATTATATTTTTTATTATTAATCTTACCCCTCAAATTAATTAAATAAATAAATATCTTTTCAATGTAAATGAAATACTTTAATCAAGCTCTAATTTGATCTTTCTAGAAACACTTTCCAGTACCTCTACTTTGTTACGACTTATTTCAACTTTTAAATGAAAGCGACGGGCAATATGTACATATTCTAATTTATAATCATTTTTTTAAATTAAAAAAAATTACATTTAAATCCACTTTTATTTAATTATTACAAATTAAAATTCATATAAATAAATTTATTGTAATCCATTATATTCTTAATTATAAACTACATCTTGATCTGATTTAATTTATAATTTAAATTTTTAAATATTATTATTATAAAAAAATATTTTTTTAACAACGATATATAAACTTTTAAATTAAGTAAATTTATTCGTGGATTATCAATTAATAAACAGATTCCTCTAAATGAACTAAAATACCGCCAAATTATTTAAGTTTCAATAAATAATTATCTACTATTTTAATATTACTAATTTAAATTTTTAATAATAGGGTATCTAATCCTAGTTTTTAATAAAATTTATTAATATAACATAATTTTTTATATAAATTTTTATTAAATTAAAATTTCACCTAATAATCTAAATTTTAAATTACCCCAATAAATTATTAATTAATTACTAAAAAAATTTACCTTATCTTTTGTATAACCGCAACTGCTGGCACAAAATTAGTTAATAATTTTTATACTACTAAATCTTAATTTCTTAAATTTTTAAAATTATTTACTATAATAAACACTTTAATTATTATTAAAATAATTAAAAATTAACACTAAAATTTATATGTAAAATAAACTTATTATAAATTTATTAAACCATAAAAAATTTATTTATATATACATTTTTTAACATAGATTTTTTTTTTTTTTTTTTTATAATAAAATATTTATTAATAATTATTTAATTTTTATTATTTCTCTTTTTTTTTTTATTCTAATATTAGTTATAAAACCAATATGGCTATTTGAATTTTTATAATTTAAAAAATTATATAATATTAATATAATTAATATTAATTTATTCTAATATTTAATATATTATAAATATATATATATATTAAATATTTAATATATAAATAAATTAAATTAAAATTAAATTTCTAGTTAATTAAAAATTAACACCATTTTTAATAATTTTTCATATAAATAAAAATAAATATAAATT